TTTACTATAGAAGTTCCCAGGGAATTCATTAGAGGAATGTTTCCAATAAAAAGGGTTTGTTCTTGCATATCCCTACTCGTTTTCCAAATTAATCCCGCGGATACATATAATTCAGAAGAATATGTGAGTGATTCATATACAGCATCTCTTTCTTTTATCAAGGGTTCGACCAATTGATATGTTTCCACAAATAATTGAAATTCAATTTCTTGATCTGTATCTTCAATTTTTGGAAACTTATAAAATTCTTCTGTTAAGCCCTGATCAATGAACCTACAAAACCCTTCAAATTGTATTTGATTCAATCCCGGTATTGTAGACATTTCTTCATTCCCACCTCCAAGCATTTTTGGATTTCCCGTTTATAGAAATAAAATCCCATTACATTATTTGCTCATTCTTCATCAAATCATATGGATCGATATAGCAATGATGGAATTTCGATTCTGTTTACTGAATCACATAAAATTGTACCCCACTCCATATAATAGATGGAATGTATGAAATACGGAGGAATAAAGAGAATTTTGATATTCCAAATTGGAATTTGATTTGCAACAGATACAAATGCAAAGAAATTGATAAATTCCACTTAACTTATTAACTTATGGAGTTTTGTATAGAATATCAAAAAGTGATTCTATTTCTACCATTATTATGATATTCCTAATTCCAATTTTCCAATTGGATACCATAAATGGATTCGGGATTTGATCTGTTCAATAAGATAAAGACATAAGAATCCGAAAAAATATAGAATTGATTTTTGAGTATTTAAATTTTTCGTGGATTCCATTCTTCAAAAAAGAATTCGCAGAGAGGGGAGCCATTTTTACTTATTTAATGGAATTCGTAGAATATGATTGAAATGTGTCAAAAAGCTGTATTAAACATGCACAGATATAACTAGATATCTTAAATATACTATATTATAACTATATATAGACTACGGACCTCCCTTCTTTTTTTTTATTACAGCCTTATTCGGGACAAGTACCTGCCAGGTTCTATCAAAATTTCAATTTTTCTATTAAATTGAAGCACGAAAATTTCCTGAAAATCAGCTTTACCTTTTACCTATAGGCATCATATATAGATATCTGATTTATAGAATATCTATGTAACAATTTATGTTATGGGGTTTACATATACCCATAAATGCTGTTATAATTGAAATTGAGAAGGCTTTTTTTATTGAAAAAAAAAAATCGAGTTTAGTTATGTATCAATTTTGATTTTCTTATATCATTTTATATCATTAGGGAAATGCAATTTTAGATTCAAATTCAAGAATCGTTCATGAAGTCAATAGTTAATGGTTCAAATTTGTACTCATTTTTCCTTCATTTTTTTGACTGAAAAACAAAAATGTGGGTTTTCAATTTTCAATAGAAAATACAAGGAAAGTTTTGAGATATTGTGTGTTTTAAGATGCTATACAATTAACCAGAGGGGGGGTGGATCCAAATAAAAAAAGGTAAGGGGGGAAATTTTGTCATATATTTTGTATTGTTTGGGCGGCATGGCCGAGCGGTAAGGCGGGGGACTGCAAATCCCCCTTTCCCCAGTTCAAATCCGGGTGTCGCCTGATCAACAATCGAAATATCTCATCCTGTGTTTATGATATAACTTGAAAATTTTTTCCACCAGAAGTGAGGGACTCTTGATATTTGCTTGATTATAAGCATTCAGGGTTCTCTAAAATGATGTAAATACTTGTACTAATGGAGTGTCTACAAATTTTTGAATAGCCAGAGAGAGAATCTAATTAAATTCTCTTTTGCATAGGAGACGAGAGATGTTTTGTATACATACTCCTGAAAGTCTTTGAATACTCCAGCATTCAATTTTAATTCGATTAAATCGAATTAAAATTATCTTTTATTTATATAGTTTTGTATATATTCTTAAAAATTAGTTATTATAAAATAAATTAGATAGTTAGAAATAAAATCAATTTTGATCTTTCAGTAACTTCGAGTCAAGAACGTAATAGAATGCCTTCAATTTTTTCATAGGTCCAATCGAAGACGGTGGGATTAGATCAAATGGGCAAAATGAAAAGAAATAGAGGGAGGTATGTGACAGATAGTGATCTATTTTGATTCTATATTTTTTAATGTAAGAACCTCTTAGAATTGAATTCTTTCATCAACGATGTTGAGTCAGAATTCCCTTTTGACTCTGCGCCAGTTATTTTACTATTATTAGTGAACAATAATTGAATAATTTCTTCATATTGATAGAGGACATAATTTACATGGATATAGTAAGTCTCGCTTGGGCTGCTTTAATGGTAGTCTTTACATTTTCTCTTTCACTTGTAGTATGGGGAAGAAGTGGACTCTAGAAGTCCTACTAATTGAGTTTAGGAATCAAACCGTATCTATTTTTTTATAGACCGTTTTGCAAAGACCCCTTTTTTTTATTTCACTATTTTTCAATTTGAAAATATCTTCATTTCGAAATTTTATTGGATTCAAGTGGAGTAATGCATTCTATGAATAATATATGACCTCTTTTAATCAAACAAATATTTCAATTATTCCTATGGTTGTATTTCGAAAGTAAAAGGAATACGAATGGTAGGAAACTTCGTCCAACTGCATTCGTCATAAATTAGAAATTCTGGAATTTGCAATTTCAATGAACATACTCTTCCAAAAGTTATATTTCTATATGGACAATGAATGAGGAAGAACGGAACTATTATTTTTTATTTTTACTGTTCAAAGAGAAAATAGTTCTGTTCTTCCATTCCATGGGTACACATTGTTTATGGGAAACAACATAGACATAGTGATTGTCCAACGAGATATTACACAGAATAAAATATTCTGCATATTGTGCACTTATCACTCGCTTGTTTTTATTCTTTTAATATATTGAATTTCTAATTTATGCTGTGCTTACTGTATTCAACTCATTTCATATGATAGTTCAAACGTTAAAAATCGGTGAGGTTTACTAATCTTTTTCGAAATCCGAAGAAGAAGTTCCCACGGAACCCCTGGATCCTCTGTCAACTGCTCAATTCATTACTTCTTTTTCGGGATGCTAACAAAAAGATTATTTGATTTTCTTTTAACATAGTTTTTTTTTGTTCAATCATTGATAATAACTAAAGGGTCAAGTTTAATCCAAATTAGTCACTTTGACTTATTGTTTTTACGTATATTATAAGTAAAAAAGCAGTAGGGACTAGAATGAACAGTGCAGTAGCAATAAATGCGAGAATATTTACTTCCATAATAGCATTGTTTCATTTTTCTTTAATTCGTAATAACTCGGGATTTAATCCCATAGACATAGAGATGATAAATATTTTGCCTGTAAATTCAATGGGATGAATTCCATCTCGATGGAATCGAACCGGATCAATATGATTGATCATGAATAACAATATCTAAGCTATCAAATCGATTCATCGTCAAGAATTAAACAGTATAATATAGGAAGATCTTTTACCCATACCGAATTCAAAAGTGGATTCTGGGTCCAATCAAAAATGACTTTCATTTCTATTTTGATTTAATATTATTTTATACAACCTACCGCCTTCTTTGTACAATCATCTGATGAAGTATCATCTAAGGGCCTTTCCATTTACCATTGATTCTAAACAACGACAAAAAAAAATAATCCAAATAAAAAAAAGGGGGGATTCCCGTTGGGAATGAAATTCTGCTATTTGTACCACCCTTCACATAAAAATGCAGAGATGAATTCATGTATTTTTTTTATTGGATTTGAATCTGTCGGGACTGACGGGGCTCGAACCCGCAGCTTCCGCCTTGACAGGGCGGTGCTCTGACCAATTGAACTACAATCCCTCGGAAATATAAATATTATATATTCTTTTTATTCAAAAACTTTCGATTTCAAATTGAATTGTCGTGTTGTAACAGAGAAGCGAATGATATATAGATATTATCGAAAGCAGCGTGATAATAATCTTTTCGTTCTTTCAAAATCAATCTTTTAAAGTCCTTTTTTTCTTTATTTGACTCTTGCCCTTAGACCTTTACACTTGCAGATCTTGATCTGAATATAGATCATTGGTAAAATCAGAATTTGTTGGAAACAATGAAATGAATAGAGTAAATAAATAGCGGTAAACATATCTCAGACAGTTTGACTTTTTGACTATTGGTATCGAGCATTTATAGAGAACAACAAATAACAAATGGCTTATTTGATGGCGAATTATTGGGCCGAGCTGGATTTGAACCAGCGTAGACATATTGCCAACGAATTTACAGTCCGTCCCCATTAACCGCTCGGGCATCGACCCAGGAAGAATCAATTTCCGGCTTATTGAAAATCCCTGATTAACTTCCTTTCGTAGCACCCTACCCCCAGGGGAAGTCGAATCCCCGCTGCCTCCTTGAAAGAGAGATGTCCTGAACCGCTAGACGATGGGGGCATACTTGCGCGACAGCCATCATACTATGTTCATAGTATGAATAGTTTTTTGAAATTGTCAATATAAAGATTTTTTGCCTTTCACGATTCTATATAATTCGGATCCACCATTGATATTCATGAATCGTTTATTCTAATCACCATTCTATTCGATAATTCTCCAATTTCAACAATTCTAATTATTAAGAATGGTAAAATGAATTAATATTCAATAAATAAAAAAAAATTCATTTGGAAATCTGGGAGAGGTATTAGGGATCAACAAGTTATTTGATCTAAGAATTGTGTAAAAGGGAATCTCTTTCTTAATGATTCGATGAAATATTTCGGATCTATGTTGAATTAGTAAGTACATGTATGAATCAAATGAATTATGTTATAATAGCAATTGTCGCAGGTTTTAAAACAATGCATTGATATTGATCAAATCCTATATTCAAAAAATCGTTTTCTTTTATCTATACTATGGGTATATCCTATATATTTACTCGAGAAATCCAATTTCTCGTTTCTAACACTAATGACAATGACTATGAGTTTAGTGTATATACTTATTATTCTATATATATAGAATA